ATTATAAACTGTATTGTTACTCTTGCTCCCATCAGGATAAATCTGACCCCGTCCTCGATTCCCACCTACATATATGGGATATTTTAAGAAGTTAACGTCTTTTCTCGTAGCAGGGTCGGGGGAAAGAATAGGAAAGACGATTTCACTATATTTCTTACCCGGAACAGGACCTATCACAATAATATTTTTTTTATTTGGACGATAACTCTGAAAAGAAAGATTTCCTATTTTTTCTTTTACTTCGGGAGAAATACGATCGGGAGGGGCTAATTCGAATCCCTCAGGTAAAATAAGAACAGCCCCCACATTCAAACCCCCTTTTTTACCATTAGCAAGAACTTGTTTCACTTGCATATCATAAGGGATTCGAACAATTGCTTCAAATACAGTATCGGGAAGCACAGCTTGCGGAACTTCAATATCCACAGGTTTATTAGCTAAATGGCAATTGGCACATACAATTCGCCCAGTTGCTTCTCGTGGGTTTTCATAACCCTGCTGCGCAAAAATGGGATATGCATTTGAAATAGATGCCTGAGTTATTACATATATCATGATTGATACAGAAATAAATCGAACCATCTCTTCCTTTATCCAAGAAAAAGTATTTTTTTTTTGCATGTCCAATCATTGATCCTGGAATTTCTACAATAAATTAGATAGGTAACTAGTGTAGTTCCCTATACACGAATCTGTCCTTGTACTGAAATAATTGTACCGGAATATAATATGGGATGAATACCTTGAGCAGATAAAAGTATAAAGAATTAAGTAAGATTGAAAATGCTTTCTTTATACAAGAAGAGGGATTCTGATTTGATTGATATAATGAAATCAAATAAATTCTTCATTCATTCATTGAATGATAAATGACTACAAGCGAGGGAGATACACGATTTAAATAATGGAAGATCCAATATTTCACAATTGTATCTAGAATAACTGGAAAAGTGGAAACAAGACCAGATATAATTTGATCATTATGATCCAATCCAAAATCATTGTAGACCGAGCCAATCATTAGTTCCCAGCCGTGGGTTGAATGAAATCCAATCCATAAATCAGTAACTAAAAGAATCGAAAAAGCTTTTATTGTATCACTTAAGTTATAGAGGAATTCTTGAACCCAACAATTAAGAATGACAAGTTCTTCATTACTCAGAATAAAATAACCACTTAGAATAGCGAAACAAATTATATTTGTCGAGAAATGTAAAATGATATGGAGATCATATTCATTTTGTGTTTTGACCAATTGTACCGTTTCCTCGTGTATTCCGATCTGAAGTTTTTGTGTATGTGTTTCCGGGTACTCCTTTAGCATTTCGTCTAATAGGAATAGTTCTTCTAATTCTATGAATTTTTCTAGAACATTTTTCTCTTGAATATGATTAAAAAAAGTTTCGGATTGTCTGGTATTCCACCAATTAGTAACCCAAGGTTCCAGACATTTATTAAATGAGAGAGAGACCCACCAGGGCAAAAATACTATAGATACAAGATATAGGAGGGAGGCCAATGCTTTCTGTTTTTTCATTTTTTTTTTTCAAAATACTTCAATTGGTACACGCAAGAAGTAGGCCAATTCCGCAGCTTTTTGTTCAATTTCTCGTGGAGTAAAATTCTCATCAGTACGAGTCAAGGGAATAGCTCCTTGACCTCTGATTTCCATATAAAGGACACGACGAGGATAAAGACCCTCTTTAACCTCTATTCTGATTGATTGGATATCTTTCATAAGGAAGCGAAGGAAAATGCGACGATTTTTTCCAGGGAATCCCCAACGAAAAATACACACTATTCCTTCTTTTCTATCGAATCTGTCATAACCACTACCTACATTCCATGAAATAGTGCACCACAAATAGGAGCTAATGAATAGACCTGCGATCCCATAGAAAGACATCACGATCCCTTGTGGAAAAAAAATGATTTGCTGAGATGGAAATACGGATATCAAATTCCTACCAAGATAACTGGAAGTTCCAACCACTAAGAATCCTAGTGAACCTAAAAAAAGGATACAGGCCCAGCAAAAATTACTTGTTTTTCGAGACCCCGTTATAAGTTCTATCCATATATGTTCTGATCGCCAGTTCATACTATAACTATACTAGATCCGGTTGCATTCGATTGGAATTGAGGGAATGGAATGACATGAACCAAAAAATTGGACTTTACTTTACCTTTTTTGATTCCAAAGTAACTTTCATCAACTAGCAGTATTTTGTTGTGAAATGCTAGGAGTAATTGGTTAGATACATTGACTTTCCATTTAATAAGAAAAACTTCGCGGATCCTTTTTAACCGACGATATCAGCATTTACATGACATGTATTTTTGCAGATATAATGTATCCGCATGCATAATAGTTCTTTCGTTTGCGTATTAGAAAAGGGCCGCATATCATACGTACTGTATTATTTACACTAAATAAATATCTGTATTAGCATCCCGCGTTGAAATAAATTGAAAATTTTGGTCACACGGAGCCTAGACAATCTTATTTTTTTGGACATGAAGAAATAAAGAAGCCATTGCAATTGCCGGAAATACTAGGCCCACTAAAGGCACAAAAATAGAGGGTAAGTTAATATCTGTCATAGAATGAGTGCCTCAATTTTATATTTCTATCTAAATATTTATATCTATTAGATAGATATCTTATGATATATCTAATAGGAGTAATATATACTATATTATTTTATTATATATACGATATAATATTATATTAAAATAGAAAAATAATAAATAATTTAGAAAAGAAATGAAATAGAAATTAAGATATATATATAATGAAGATATATAATGAATAAAAAGATATAATTAAGTAAAAAGATTGATTATATATATTTAGTTTAGTTGGAAACAAAGGAAACAAAAATTCTAAAAATCATTAAATATTTTAATTTGAAATTTACGTAAGTAATTTAAGTAAGTATATAGAATAAGTATATAGAATAAATTCTAATTCAAAATAATATAAATTTACTTAAATTAATAAAATTTATTTTACTAGAAAGTAATTTTATTAAATTAATTATTTTGAAAATTAATTATTTTATTATTATTAATTTTTATTATTATTAATTATTAATAATAAAATATTAATCAATAATAGAAAAAGTTCAAACAAAGTAATAAAAATTTTAAAGAAATCAAAATCATTTAATTTATCATTTAATAAATAATAAATAAATAATAATTAATTTACTAACCTAACTCTAACTTAAAAAAAAAAAAACAAAATTAATTAAAAATAAAAACGTAATTATTGATGAATATTAATTAATTAATGGTAATATGTATGTATATGTTAAAAATAAGAAAAATGAAGTTAAGCAGAAGAAAATAAGTTAAGTGGAAAAAGAAATAATGTAGGACAAAATTTAGTGTGCCTATTTCCCTTTGTTTTCCTTTTACGAATATGGGTGAGAATCAAACTTCCTCTTCTCTTCCATCCTTAATCTTCTTTCGATCTCCCTTTTCTAATCTTTTCCTATTTATTAAAGTAAAGAGTTTTTTATGAGTTCACGACTCTAACTAATCCGATTCTACAAATAAGGATTCATAGTAAAAATTGGGGGTTATGTATAAATATTGAAATAACTTCTCCGTGTTTTATTCTTTTATTTATTTCAATTTCGATCGATTTTACATACTACACATTTTTGATTATTGTATATTAATTTAATATGTATTAAGTGTAAGAAAGAAGAGCAAGGCCTAAGTGTAAGAAAGAAGAGCAAGGCCAGAAAAAAAAAAAAAGAAAAGAATTTTCTCCAATTCGAATTCCTCCAAAGGAGAAATTCATTCTTTTATCTTGTTAATAGATGGACTGGTTCGTAATTACTAATCATAAATAGAGGTAGAATAAAAAAAATAGATCTGGAGGAAAAAATAATAATTTTTCTAAACTTCTGTCTCTTACTACAAGTGTAACTTATGTCACCAAAGAAAACACCATTCCTAATAGTTTTTTGATTAAGATGAACCAAATACTTGTTTGCTACAAAACAAATAAAATAACTGAATGTAGTGCTATACTTTAGTTTTTGAATTTTGGAAAGAAACCGTGGAGCTGAAATAACTCAGCCAGAACGCCTTTTAAAAGATTACGTGGTACAATTGGGTCGAATAAGCCTTTATGGAATAAATACTCAGCCGCTTGTGAACCTTCTGGTACTGTCTTATTCAATGTTTGTTCAATTACTCTTTTACCGGCAAATGCAATGTAGGCATTAGGTTCAGCAATAATTACATCCCCCAACATACCAAAACTGGCAGTTACTCCACCTGTTGTAGGAGATGTAAGAATTGATACATAGAATAACTTTTTATCTGATTGATAATTATATGAAGCAGAAGATATTTTAGCCATTTGCATCAAGCTCAAACTTCCTTCTTGCATGCGCGCTCCTCCAGAAGCACATACAATAATGACAGGTAGGCATCGATTAGTAGCATATTCGATCAAACGAGTAATTTTCTCGCCTACTACGGATCCCATACTACCTCCCATAAACTGAAAATCCATAACCCCAATTGCTATAGGAATACCGTTTAGTCGACCTACGCCTGTTTGAACAGCTTCAGTTAACCCTGTTTTTCTTTGATAAGAATCGATACGATCTCTATATGGTTCCTCTTCTGAATGAAATTCAATGGGGTCCATAGAAACCATATCCTCATCCATAGGATTCCACGTTCCCGGATCAATCAAAAGTTCGATTCTATCTGAACTATTCATTTTCAAATGATACCCACACTGTTCACAAATATTCATTTTTGACCTAAAAAATTTTTTATAATTTAATCCATAACAATTTTCGCATTGAACCCATAAATGTCTGTATTTTTTATTTATATCGAAATCAGTAGATCTTCCTCTTATATTGAAATTTTTTTCATTATTACTAGTTCTTATACTAGAACTCCTACTTTCACTACTACTTATATTTTCAGTACAAATAAAATTATAAACGGAACTGTCACTGTAATTATCAGTACTACCCAAAATAGAACTATTAATACTCATTTCAAAACGAAGATAATTATCAATGCAACTATTAATGTGATTATTCCAACTAGATTGAGTATCATACATGTAATGATAATAGTGGTGATTCTTTCTCTTAGACCCACTATTCAAATAACTAGAAATAGAAAAAAAACTTTCTAGTTCATTCTGAAAAGAACTATCATTTTCAATCTCAAAACTCTGATTTTCAATATCAAAATAGACAAAATAACTATCCCCATTACTATCCCTAACTAAAAAAGTCTCATCAGAGATCAAACTCCAAATATCCCTGACATCAAATAAATAATCAACATTAGTGAAACTAGAATTATCACTACGATTCCAATTAGGAATCTTTTTATTCGTATCATTTCGAATAGGTTCTTCACTTCGACTGGTATGCCCAATACCATCAACACTATCCATTGATTTACTTAACACATACCTATGCTCTAACTTCCCGTTGGACAACCTCGAATTGAACCACCATTTTCCCATAGAGTCTTCCTGCTCCCTATTTGATGAAAATACAATAGACGAATAGTCATTCAATGAATAAAATAATCTATCTATTTTACTATTTTATTCTCTATCAGGAATTAAGCATATGAATCCGAGCGTTAGGGTTGTTTATTAATAAGCAGGTGTGATTCTCTTTTTCTAGGTATTACTTGAATACATATTGTTGAATATATATTGATAGAATCTTTTTCTCAATTTTAAAATAGAAAGACGCAGCCATCTTTCATGTAATGTACAAAAAAATTCTGATCGAAAAAAGAAATAATTGTTTCTTCCTAGAAATAAAAAATTCGTTCTCGTATAATGTCGTATAATCCAAAATGCAGTTTCTATTTCATTTCAACATGGAACGAAAAAGACAATATATATAGGATAGGGAAAAGGAAGTCTTCCTTCCGTCTATGACCTGAAACTAAAAGATATAAATAAAGACTCTATCTACCCGTCCGATGGATCCAAAGGATTAATTATGGATCGCATAAACAAAAAAAAATAAAAAAAAAAGTATTGAGTTGTTTAGTCTAGTCTTCGATCTTATTTTGTATTTAGATCTTATATATATATGGTTAAGTAGGTAAGGTATCTACATATAAAAAATATATGCAAATAAATAGGATGCTGATTTTTTCTTTTTTATTATTCGGCTCAATCTTTTTTTAGAAAAAGATTGGGCCGAATTTAATTGCAATCAATTAGGAGAACAAACAGGAATTACTGAATTATGCACACTTATATTTTCTCTTTATTTATCTAGCTTATCTACAGGTTCGAATTCAAATTTGATCTCTTTCCATACTTCACAAGCAGCCGCAAGTTCAGGGCTCCATTTGCTAGCTTCACGGATAATTTCAACACCTTCGCGAGCAAGGTCACGTCCCTCATTACGAGCTTGTACACACGCTTCTAAAGCCACACGGTTAGCTACTGCACCTGGAGCATTACCCCAAGGGTGTCCTAAAGTTCCGCCACCAAACTGTAGTACAGAGTCATCCCCAAAGATTTCAGTCAGGGCAGGCATATGCCAAACATGAATACCCCCGGAAGCCACAGGAATAACACCTGGCATAGAAACCCAATCTTGAGTGAAGAAAATACCGCGACTTCTGTCTTTTTCAATAAAATCGTCACGTAATAAATCAACAAAACCTAAAGTCATCTCACGTTCCCCTTCCAGTTTACCTACTACTGTACCAGAGTGAATATGATCTCCACCAGACATACGTAATGCTTTAGCTAGTACACGGAAATGCATACCATGATTTTTCTGTCTATCAATAACTGCATGCATTGCGCGGTGGATGTGAAGAAGTAGGCCATTGTCACGGCAATAATGAGCCAAACTAGTATTTGCAGTGAATCCCCCAGTTAAGTAGTCGTGCATTACGATAGGAGCTCCTAATTCTCTAGCAAACTGGGCCCTTTTCATCATTTCTTCACATGTACCTGCAGTAGCATTCAAGTAATGCCCTTTGATTTCACCGGTTTCGGCTTGCGCTTTATAAATAGCTTCAGCACAAAATAAGAAACGGTCTCTCCAACGCATAAATGGCTGTGAGTTTACGTTTTCATCATCTTTGGTGAAATCAAGTCCACCACGTAAACATTCATAAACCGCTCTACCATAGTTCTTTGCGGATAATCCCAATTTAGGTTTAATAGTACATCCCAATAGAGGACGACCATACTTGTTCAACCTATCTCTTTCAACCTGGATACCGTGAGGTGGGCCTTGGAAAGTCTTGGAATAAGCAGGGGGAATTCGCAAATCCTCCAAACGTAGAGCTCGTAGGGCTTTGAAACCAAATACATTACCTACAATGGAAGTAAACATGTTAGTAACAGAACCTTCTTCAAAAAGGTCTAAAGGATAAGCTACATAAGCAATATATTGACTATCCTCCCCAGGAACAGCCTCAATGTGGTAGCATCGTCCTTTGTAACGATCAAGACTGGTA